CAGAAACAGAAGAAAAGGGAGAAAGTGAGGAAGAAATCGATGTAGAAACAACTTCCGAAACGAAGGCGACTAAACAGGAACAAGGGGGATCCACCGAAGAAGACCCTTCCCTTTGTTCGGAAGAAAAAGAGGATCCGGACAAAATAGATGAAACGGAAGAGATCCGGGTGAATGGAAAGGAAAAAACAAAAGATGAATTCCACTTTAAAGAGACATCCTATAAGGATAGCCCTGTTGACGAAGATTCTTATCTTGATGGGTATCAAGAGAATTGGGAATTGGGAAGACTTAAAGAAGAAAAAAAAGAAAAGACCCATGCCCATTTCCGGTTTGAAAAACCTCTTATGACTTTTTTTTTCGATTATAAACGATGGAATCGTCCATTTAGATATATAAAAAATGATCTATTTGAAAATGCTGTACGAAATGAAATGTCACAATATTTTTTTTATACATGTCCAAGTGATGGAAAAGAAAAAATCTCTTTTACGTATCCGTCACTGTCACTAAAAATTTATTATAAAATAATTATAAAATAAAAAGATTAATAAAAATATTAATACATAAGATAAATACAAGAATAGATAAGACGAAATTCGTCCACCTCCCATATATTTGATCCCTTCTCCCATAAATAAACTTGCAACCCCAACCCCATTTATAATTCCATCAATTATACGTCTATCAAAAAACTGAATGAGTTCGGCTAATCTTCTTATACTCATGATTAAAACTCTAGTATAAAAAATGTCTATGTAACCACGATTATATGACCAATTGTATACCACTTTTTTTATTTGGTCCAAGAGAATTCTTTTAGGACCCTTTTTTACAAATGAATTGATTAAGTCCAAATTCTTAAAAGATGAATAAACAGACCCATATAAAATGGATGCTATAAATAGTCCAAAAAGAGCTATACTTACTGAAAAAATTGCATTTGTAAAAAATTCATACCAATTCATAGAATAGTTTAAATTTTTATTCAAAAGGTTTCTCGATGGAGTTAACCATTTCGATAATATATCAAAATCTACTACTCCTTGATCAAAATCAATTCCTATTGATCCCATGAACAAAGTAAATAGTGTTAATATAAGAAGAGGAAATAGCATAGTATTGTCCGATTCGTGAGGATACATGTAAGTGTATTTATTTATAAAAGAAGTACTCAAGTATCGCATTCTATTTTTTATATTATCATTAATTTGATATGTATCCTTTGAAAAAAAGAAGATCTTATTATTAATTGTTGATAAAAGTGAATTTCTATTGACTACTTTCGGTATTGCTTTTCCCCATAGAGATATGGAATAGAATGAACTATTTTTAGTACTACTATAATTTTGAAAATGAACACGCAAATGCCCATCAAAGGTTAGTAAATACATTCGAAACATATAAAATGCGGTTAATCCCGCTGTAAAACAAGCTATTATTGCAAAAATTGGTGAATACAACCAACTATCATTAATAATTTCATCCTTGGACCAAAAACAAGCAAGAGGCGGAATACCACAAAGAGAAAGTGTACCTAATAAGAAAGTAGTTCTTGTAATTGGAACATATCTTGTTAAACCGCCCATAAGAACCATATTCTGACTTTTATCGGGTGAATATCCAACAATAGGTTCCATAGAATTAATAATGGATCCGGATCCCAAAAACAATAAAGCTTTAGAATAGGCATGAGTTATTAAATGGAATAAGGCAGCTCGATAAGAACCTATACCTAGAGCTAACATAATATAACCCAGTTGAGACATTGTGGAATAGGCTAAACTTCTTTTAATATCTTTTTGAGCGAGAGCCAAAGTAGCTCCTAATAGTACTGTTATTATGCCTATTAAAGAAACGAAATTCATTACGTAAGGTATAACTCTGAAAAGAGGAAGAAGCCGAGCTACAAGAAAAATTCCCGCTGCTACCATGGTAGCAGCGTGTATAAGAGCCGAAATGGGGGTGGGCCCCTCCATAGCATCAGGTAACCATATGTGAAGAGGGAATTGTGCAGATTTAGCAATTGCGCCGACGAATAATAAAAAGGCGCAGAGAGTAACAAATGTAGAATTGACCCCATTACTATGGATCAAGTTATTAACTATTTTGAACAAATCTCGAAATTCTAAACTGCCAGTTATCCAATAAAAAGCTAAGATTCCTAATAATAAACCAAAGTCTCCTACACGATTAGTTATAAAGGCTTTTTGGCAAGCACTTGCTGCAACCGGTCGTGTAAACCAAAAACCTATTAATAAATATGAACACATTCCCACGAGTTCCCAAAAAATATAAATTTGTATCAAATTGGAACTAGTAACTAATCCCAACATGGAAGTATTAGAAAAACTCATATAAGCAAAAAATCTCAAATATCCTTGATCATGAGACATATAATTGTCACTATAAATAAGAACCATGATTCCAACAGTAGTAATTAGTATTAACATAATAGAAGTAAGTGGATCGATCAAGTGTCCAAACTCTAAGGAAAAATCATTATTGATAGTCCAAGACCATAAATATTGATAGATAAAACTTCCATTTATTTGCTGAATAGACAGACTGGCCGAAAAGGCCATAGTTATACTTAGCAGTAAAACACTAGTAAAACCCCACATACGACGAATATTTTTTGTTGCTGTAGGAATAAACAGAAGTCCAAATCCTATTGACATAGTAACTGGAAGTGGAAGAAAGGGTATTATCCATGCGTATTGATATGTTTGTTCCATAAAAAAATATTTGTTTTTTTTATTCTTATAAATTTAATTGTTTCAAATCCACCAACCAAAAGAACAATAATAAAAGAAAAAAAAAAAAAAAATTATTATCTATTTCATTTAGCCCTATATATATGTGATATGGCATAGGGATATATACATGGATATGTATATATAATTCATAATCTTTTGTTATATTTTGTATATATGTATATATTTATTTTTACATATTTACATATATATTATATAATTATATAGAATTATATTTATATTATTATGATATGTTTTACATGTTTTGAACAAAGTATTTATTATCCATGGGATAAGTATGGATAATGACGAAAAAACGATCTAAATATATGTCTTTCACATACAATAATAAAAATTAGTATTTTGTTTTTGAATGGCGGTTCCAAAAAAGCGTACTTCTCGATCAAAAAAACGTATTCGTAGAAATATTTGGAACAAGAAGGGATATTTAACGGCAGTAAAAGCTCTTTCTTTAGCTAAATCGGTTTCCACTGGGCATTCAAAAAGTTTTTTTGTGCAACAAACAAGTAATAAAATTTTGGAATAATCTAAATCGACATACCATTAAGGACTTAAAAATTTTTAAGATATTTTTTAAGACATAATGATTCACATTAACTAATGTATTGAATGTATTTAACTCCTTAATATCAATATTAGTAAGAACTAACTGCTGTGGCGTGTTATATAGTAAATAATAATTCTTATGTTTACTGGCTTCTTAGTATAGTACTAAGTATTCTAATTTTTCTTTATCAATTAAATATTCTATTGTGAAAATTTAATTGATAGAGAAAAAGTTTTTTGTTATATGCCTAGCCCAAAACCTAATTAGAAGTCTAGTTACTCAATAGTATTTATAATAAATTACGAAGAAGAGTATTATTAATGATACTAAGGTATCGAAATTATTATAAAAATGCCTCGAATAAAATTATGATAAATATGACATTTTTTTTTTTTTTTTTATCTTTTTAAATTTTCAATACATTAATTAAAAAATCATCTAAGAAAAAAGGATGATTTTTAGTTCTATAACTCGACCCTCGGCCCGGAACAGAACTAGATAGTTCTGACTGTTTTGGTATAACTCCATTTTTACATTCTAAACTAGATACATGAAAGTTGATTCTTAAAGCTAAACCCTACGGCGATACTTAGTAAACATTCAAATATTAATTTAAATAAGTCTTTTTCATCTTTTTCATCGTCTCTAACATTTACTAACTATATTGAATTCTTTAATCTTGACCATTCAACCTGAATTGATTATTATTTATTAATATTTCAAATAAGCCGCCATGGTGAAATTGGTAGACACGCTGTTCTTAGGAAGCAGTGCTAGAGCATCTCGGTTCGAGTCCGAGTGGCGGCATCCCCTAAATAGGGACACAGTGGATCCTATAATATATTTAATTCTCAATTTTAATTCTATAATGGAGAACCCCCGCCCTTTTTATGATATTTGCAACTTTAGAACATATATTAACTCATATCTCTTTTTCGATTATTTCAATTGTGATTACGATTCATTTTATAACCTTATTAGTCCACGAAATCGTAGAATTACGCAATTCATCGGAAAGAGGTATGATAGCTACCTTTTTATCTATAACAGGATTATTAGTTATTCGTTGGATTTATTCGGGTCATTCCCCATTAAGTAATTTATATGAGTCATTAATCTTCCTTTCATGGAGTTTCTCCATTATTTATATGATTCCTAAAATACGAAATAATAAAAATTATTTAAGCGTAATAACCGCGCCAAGTGCTATTTTTACCCAAGGTTTCGCCACATCGGGTCTTTCAACCGAAATGCATCAATCCGCTATATTAGTACCCGCTCTACAATCTCAGTGGTTAATGATGCACGTAAGTATGATGCTATTAAGCTATGCAGCTCTTTTATGTGGATCATTATTATCAGTCGCTCTTTTAGTCGTTACATTTCGAAAAAACATCGATATGTTTTTTAAAAGCAAGAATTTAATAATTAAATCATTTATTGTTGGCGAAGTCGAATATTTGAATGATAAAAGAAGTGTTTTTAAAAACACTTCTTTTATTTCATTTCAAAATTATTACAAATATCAATTGACTCAGCGTTTAGATTATTGGAGTTATCGTGTCATTAGTTTAGGCTTTACCTTTTTAACCATAGGTATTCTTTCTGGAGCAGTATGGGCTAATGAGGCTTGGGGATCTTATTGGAATTGGGACCCTAAGGAAACTTGGGCATTTATTACTTGGATCATATTCGCGATTTATTCACATACTAGAACAAATAAAAGTTTACAAGATACACATTCGGCACTTGCGGCTTCTATAGGATTTCTTATAATTTGGATATGTTATTTTGGGATCAATCTATTAGGAATAGGTTTACATAGTTATGGTTCATTCACATTAACATCTAATTGAATAAACGATACGTAACATAAGAACATCATCTCATATGTATCTCGAGTTTTTGCGAACCATTTTATTTCTGGAGTCAAATGGTTCGCAAAAACTCGAGATACATCTCATTACAACTCTAATTCACTTTATTTTACAGAATTATAAGACTTGCCGTCTCATTAATAAAAACTATCTATAAAAAATAATTAGATAAGATAGCTTGTACCTTGTCAACTGATAGTAAGAAAATAAAATCGGGATAAATACCAATACCTATTATTGGTAAAAAGAGACAGATCGAAACAAAAAGTTCTCGTGGTCCAGAATCCACAAAATTAGAATTTGGAACATTGAATAACTTGTATCCGTAGAACATCTGACGTAACATAGATAATAAATAAATAGGAGTTAATATCATTCCAATTGCCATTCCAAAAGTAATTAGTACTTTTGGAATTAAAAGATATTTTGAGCTGGTAATTATTCCAAAAAATACTACTAATTCCGCAACAAAACCACTCATCCCTGGCAATGCAAGAGAAGCCATCGAAAAGCTACTGAACATTGTAAATATTTTCGGCATCGGGACAGCTATCCCCCCCATTTCGTTGAGAGAAACAAGAGGTATTCTATCACAACAGGTTCCTGCCAAGAAAAAAAGTGCAGCACCAATAAATCCATGAGAAAGTATTTGTAGAATGGCTCCATTTAGTCCCATGTTGGTTATGGAACCAATTCCTATAATTATGAAACCCATGTGAGATACAGAGGAATAGGCTATTCTCTTTTTTAAATTGCGTTGACCAAAAGAGGTTAAAGCCGCATAGATTATTTGTATTGTTCCCACTATCACCAACCACGGAGAAAATATGGAATGAGCACGGGGTAATAATTCCATATTGATCCGAATCAATCCGTATGCTCCCATTTTTAATAAAATTCCGGCAAGAAGCATACATGTACTGTAATGTGCTTCTCCATGGGTATCTGGTAACCATGTATGTAGGGGTATGATCGGCGATTTGACAGCATAAACAATAAGGAAGCCAAAATAGAATATTATTTCCAATGCCATAGGATATGATTGATTAGCAAGTCTTTCAAAATCTAATGTTGGTTCAGTGGAGCCATATAAACCCATACCTAGAACTCCTATTAATAGAAAAATAGAACCCCCTGCAGTGTACAAAATGAACTTTGTAGCCGAATATAAGCGCTTCTTTCCTCCCCACATGGATAAAAGTAAGTAAACAGGAATTAATTCTAACTCCCACATGATAAAAAAAAGTAAAAGGTCTCGAGAAGAAAATGATCCTATTTGACCACTGTACATTGCTAACATAAAAAAATGGAATAATCGTGAATTTCGAGTAACTGGCCAAGCCGCTAAAGTAGCTAAAGTAGTAATAAATCCTGTCAATAAAATGGGTCCCACGGAAAGCCCATCGATTCCCAGTCTCCAGTGAAAATCCAAAATATTTATCCATTTCCAATCTTCTTCCAATTGGATTAAGGGATCGTCCAATTGGAAATGATAACAGAATGCATAGGTCGTTAAAAGGAGTTCTAATAAGCATATACATATAGTATACCATCGAAACACCTTATTCCCCTTATGGGGAAGAAAAAAAATGGAAGAACCCGCGAATATAGGCAAAACAACAAGTATTGTTAACCAAAACCAAGTAAAATGACTCGTGATAAAGACAAGATACGCTTTGACCAGAAAAGCCCGTGCTCGGAATAATATATTGATTTTATCGAGTACGGGCTTTTGTCGGTAAATGAGGAATCAAATGATTCAAGTGGAGTTTTTGTAACGTATCAATTAATAAGATAGACCCATGCTGCGAGTTGTTTCATGCCATAAATAAACACGGACACTCAAAAAGTCTGTCGGGCAAGCGGATTCACATCTCTTACAACCCACACAATCCTCGGTTCTTGGTGCGGAAGCAATTTGTTTAGCTTTACATCCGTCCCAAGGTATCATTTCCAATACATCTGTGGGGCAGGCGCGCACACATTGAGTACACCCTATACATGTATCATAAATTTTTACTGAATGTGACATTAAATCTATAAATTCCCGTTTTGAACATAAAAAATTTTCGATCTGGTATGGTAAAACTAAATGGTAGTAAATAAATTATATGTTTATATTGTAGACACCAGATGAATCAATGATTTATTAATTTTTTTAAGAATCAATATATTTCTAAATTTGTTCATGAAAAAGTGCCAAGATACTTTGATTTCTCTTTAAACAACCACAGTCATACAATACAAGTCGCACATCTGAATTCAAATTGGTCAACAAATAATACAATATTTAATTAATATTAATGGAATTTTAATTCTATTTTAAATTCAAATAAATCTAACAAATTAATATAAATTATTATTTTATTATTATATAATTTATATAATGAAAATCAATGATTATATAATGAATATTATTATATAATTTATATAATGAAAATCAATTATTACATAATGAATGATTACGACTAATTTAAATGAATGATTACGACTAATTTAATTATTCAACAAATTTGCTTGATTGATACGAGTTGATTTTTTGTTATGATGGATCGATGAAACAATAGCTAATCCAATAGCAGCTTCAGCTGCTGCAATAGCTATAACAAAAATTGAGAAAATGTCTCCTTTTAATTGGCGACTATCAAATAAATCAGAAAATGTTACGAGATTGATATTAACTGAATTTAGTATAAGCTCAAGACACATAAGTGCTCTAACCATGTTTCGACTTGTGATTAATCCATAGATACCGATAGAAAATAAATAGACACTCAAAAAAAGTACATGCTCGAACATCATTGACTAACTCCTCATCAATTTAGATTCATTTAAATATGAATAACAATTCAACTGATTTCATTGACTAGATATAGAACAAAATATTACAGAACAATAGAAGGTATTGGCAATAGATTTAACTAAAAACCTTAAACCTTTTTTATTTTATTTCAAATTCTAAAAATTTTTTAAATCATAAGTATTTATGATTGACGAGCCATAGTAATTGCACCTATTAAAGAAACTAAAAGAATTATAGAAATGAGTTCAAATGGAAGATAAAAATCTGTTGATAAATGAATCCCAATTTGTTGAACATAACTTATTAGGTCCTGTTCTAGAATCTGGTTTGATCTTGTAGTCCAAAGAATTCCGTACCATGACGTATCTGGGATAGTAATAATTAGTAAAAAAAAAATACTTGTACAAACCAGTGAAGTAACCCCATCTCCAAGGGTCCAAAGGCGGGAAACATTGGAATATTCTGAGCCATTTATGAACATTACAGCAAATATGATTAGGACATTTATGGCTCCCACATAAATAAGAAGTTGTGCAGCAGCTACAAAATAAGAATTCGATAGAATATAGAATAAGGATACACAAACAAGAACCAATCCCAACGAAAAGGCAGAATAAATTGGATTGGTAAATAATACTATTCCCAGGCCCCCAAATATAAGAACTGATCCCAGAAATACTACAACAATATTATGTATTGATCCAGGTAAATCCATTATGTATGAAATAAGAAAATAAATAAATAAATCGAAAGATTTCATGACCTTACTGAATAGTCCAGGAAGTAAAAATTAGTCTATTTTTTTAATTGTTTATGATACCGTTCCTAAATAAAATCTTACTAATTGGTAATTGTTCTTGAATCAAGAGATTTACCTTTGTCTATTTTTATTTGAGTCGAATTCATAACTGTTTGAATTGTGTAGTCTACAATTACTGACATTGGTAACCGACCCAAAGCGATTTGATTATAATTCAATTCGTGACGATCATAAGTAGAAAGTTCATATTCTTCAGTCATTGATAAACAGTTAGTGGGACAATATTCGACACAGTTACCACAAAATATACAGACACCAAAATCTATACTATAGTTAAGCAATATTTTATTTTTAATATCCCCTTCAAATCTCCAATCAACAACAGGTAAATCTATGGGGCACACACGAACACATACTTCACAAGCAATACATTTATCAAATTCAAAGTGGATTCGACCACGGAAACGTTCTGATGTGATCGACTTTTCATAAGGATACTGAATAGTTACAGGTAAACGATTTGCATGGGATAAGGTAATTATGAAACTTTGACCAATATACCTTGCGGCTCGTATTGTTTGTTGACCATAATTCATGAACCCAGTCACCATAGGAAACATATTGTAGATATCCACGAATAAGTTGATGTTTCTTTCTCTTGTTTAAGAGAGGTTATGAGTCTAGAATACCATTATCATATTGTGTTATTTATAGTGAAACAAGTTGGGAAGACGTTGTCAATAATAAATTACCTAGAGAAATAGGTAAAAGAAATTTCCATCCAAGATTTAATAGTTGGTCCATTCTCATCCTGGGTAAAGTCCATCTTGTTGTGATAGATATAAAAAGAAACAAATAAGCTTTAGCTAATGTAATAAAGATACCAATTGTCATTCCAAAGACTCTAGCAATTTGATTTATTCCGAAAAGTTCAGGAACAGATATGTATGGAATAGATAAATTCCACCCACCTAAATAAAGAATTGTTACAAATAATGAAGAAACTAAGAGATTTAGATAAGAAGCAATATAAAATAAACCATATTTGATACCAGAATATTCGGTTTGATAACCTGCTACTAATTCTTCTTCTGCTTCTGGTAAATCAAAAGGTAATCTCTCGCATTCTGCTAGAGAAGAAATTAGAAAAACGATAAACCCTATAGGTTGACGCCACATATTCCACCCCCAAAAACCATATTTTGACTGCGCCTCAACTATATCAACTGTACTTGAACTGTTCGATAATCATAGTCGATAATAACATAACTGTTCTCACCGCTATTCCAAAACCGTACATGAGACCTCAGCTTCATACGGCTCCTCTATGGCCGCGTACAAATAAATGTAAGGACTAGTTCGGTATTATTATAGGTATCTTTGTGGGGTGGGGTAGATAGAATAAAAATACCGTGTAGAGTCCCAAAAATTAGACCAATGGAATTCTGTCTGCTAGAATAAAAAAAAAAAAAAGGCGCTTCCGAATTGATCTCATCCCTTATAATTAAATCTTCCGTAATAACTTAATCTTTCAATAAAATACTCGTTATATCAAGAGATAAAAAGAATTTAGACATTCTTTACTGAATCATAAAGAATAAGAATTTAATATATACATATATATTTAATATATACATATATATTGGTATAGATGTAGGAAAAAATAAATAAAGATCTTCTTTATATTCTATTTCTTTTGTTCCTGTTCTTCTTTCTCATAAGAGGTATTCCTGAGAATAAAGGATTAATTCGTTCTTGATAGTTATTTCTTGAATCAGTGACTAGGAGCATACTCTAGATCGGAATCGTGGGGAAGTACTGCTTGATCATTTCTACCAACTTAAAGCCCCTATCATCTTATGATTCGTTTTATGTGGAAATACCTCTTTTTTGATACCTTACATTATCTCTATTACTAATCCTTTGTGTACCTTGGTGTTCCTAACCGTCCACTGATTTTTGATTGATCTCCTGTATGGTAATACATACAAGACAGTAATCCCATACAGTTGATCTTTTGTACCCGCTTCAAGATATGATGAAATCTCAATCTTGGGATAAAGAGTTTATACTCCTTAATGTTTACTTCTGCTTTATTCTTGTATATAGGGAATGAGATTTTCTCTTTTTACTACACATTGATAAGCTGTTTTGTTTTACTCATATAACTATCTGGTTTAACTCATCGACCTGAATAACTCTGATGAATAAAAAAATAAAAATATCTATATCTATCCAATACATTAATTCCTCTTTCCTTTATTTCATTTTGAGGTCAAAGTTCATGTTCTAACGAATCACACGTAGAGATATTGATAACACACATAGAGTTAATGGTATTTCATAACTAATAGATTGAGCCGCAGCTCGCAAGCCACCTAAAAAAGAGTATTTATTATTCGATACATATCCTGATATAAGAAGCCCAATAGGAGCAATACTTGAAATGGAGATCCATAAAAAAACACCTATACTGAGATCAGCTAAAACAAGTCGATACCCAAAAGGAATTATTAAATAACTTAATACAATTGATATGACTGCTATAGACGGTCCGATACTAAACAAACGAATATCTCCTCTAGATGGTAGGAGGTCCTCTTTAAAAAGTAATTTAGTCCCGTCCGCTAGAGCTTGAAGAATTCCCAACGGGCCGGCATATTCGGGTCCAATACGTTGTTGTATTGCTGCGGATATTTCTCTTTCTAACCATACAATTACTAGTACTCCTATTATGATTCCCAATATAAGGGTCAAAGCAGGGATAAATAGCCATATGAGTCCATAGACTTCTTTTAAGGATTCTGATTTAGAAAAATGATTGATAGTTTGTGCTTCTGTTGTGCCAATTATCATTTCAACGGTCGACTTCTCCCATAATGATATCTATACTACCTAGTATTGTCATGATATCAGCCAATTTCATTCTTTTAATTAGCTGAGGAAGAATTTGCAAATTGATAAAACCGGGCGGACGAATTTTCCATCTCCAGGGGAAAACACTATTATCTCCTATCAAATAAATTCCTAATTCTCCCTTTGGAGCTTCTACTCTTACATAAAGTTCTTGTTTCGATAATTCAAAATTAGGCGAAGGTTTTTTACTAATGAATCTATATTCAAAATCATTCCATTCGGAATTCCTTGCTCTATCTAAGCGCCGAATTTCTAAATTCTCATAGGGTCCTCCGGGAATTCCTTCTAAAGACTGTTGAATAATTTTTATGGATTCCCTCATTTCGCCAATTCGTACTAAATAACGAGCTAATGAATCCCCTTCTTTTTGCCATTGGACTTCCCAATCGAATTCATTGTAACATTCATAATGATCAACTTTACGAAGATCCCATTGGATCCCAGAAGCTCGTAACATGGGTCCTGATAAGCCCCAATTTAGTGCTTCTTCTCCACCAATAATGCCCACTCCTTCAACTCGCTCCAAAAAAATGGGATTCCGCGTAATAAGTTTTTCATATTCAACAACACTTGTTAAAAAATAATCGCAGAAATCTAAACATTTATCTATCCAACCATGAGGTAGATCAGCAGCTATTCCTCCGATGCGGAAATAATTATGCATCATTCGCATACCTGTGGCAGCTTCGAATAGATCATATAGCAATTCTCTCTCTCTGAAAATATAGAAAAAGGGAGTCTGCGCACCGATATCCGCCATAAAAGGCCCAAGCCATAACAAATGCGAAGCTACACGACTCAGCTCTAGCATAATTACTCTGATATAGCTGGCCCTTTGGGGCACTTGAACATTTCCCAATTGTTCTGGTGCATTTACTGTTATTGCTTCGGTGAACATAGTAGCTAAATAATCCCAACGTGTTACATAAGGAAGATATTGTATAATTGTTCGGTTTTCCGCTATTTTTTCCATCCCTCTGTGTAAATAGCCCAATACGGGGTCACAGTCAATAACATCTTCACCGTCGAGAGTTATAATAAGTCTAAGAACACCATGCATCGATGGGTGATGAGGGCCCATATTGACTATCATGAGATCTTTTCTTGTAGCCGGTACAGTCATATCTTTTCTTTCCTAATTCATTATTCCATGAATTTCTCAAAACGAGGTTTATAAAAATAAAAACCTAAAAAAAAATTTCAAATGAATCCTCAAATTAACGAGTTTTTAGTTCCCGAATATCTAACTGACTAATTAATTTTTTATAACTTACTCTATTTTTCTTTGACAAATAAGCCAACAGCCGTTGACGTTTTCCCAGAATTTTTCGTAGACCTCTTTGAGATAAAAAATCTTTTTTGTGCAATTCCAAATGTGAGGTGAGTCTCCGTATTTTATTGGTGAAACTGAATATTTGAAATTCAACAGACCCTTTGTTTTCTTCTTTTTCGTCTTGCAGAATAACTGAAATGAATGAATTTTTGACCATAAAAAAATTCTTCTATCTTTATTATTTTTTATAGATTTTACCGATCAGGAAAAATAATAATTATTATTATATTATGTTATGATTATGTCAGTCATTTTAATCTGATATAAACAAAAGTTTAGATTTATTCATACTTTTTTATTCTATCGAAATCCCATTTTTATTTCAAACATAAAATTAGGATTTCGATAGAATAAAATATAATACATTGATCCAAAAATAAATCAATATCATGTACTAAAATGTAACATATGCATATGTACATCTTTACGCCATATATCAAATATGTTATGTCAGGTGATATATAGGAAATATAATAATAGTTTATTAACTTATTCTGGATTGGGGATACATATATATCCTTGACATACTAAAACGACTGCTATTATGGGTATCAAACCAGTAACGATTCATACAAGCTAAATCCTCTAATCGGTAATTAGGCCAAAGAAATAATTTTAATTTAATAAAGTTGTTTGCATCTCTATTAAGATGCTTGTCCTCATTAAAAAATTGTCCACAGTTTATTATTTTGTTTTCGTTGCAAAATTGTGGATTTTTATCTATATAATTCCAATTCCAGAAATTGAAACAAATTAGAATTCTCAACTCTCTCCGACGTCGATGAGATAGAATATGTTCAGGAACAAGAAAATTATAATTATTTTTTTTTTCTTCATTCACAGGCATATCGCTATGTTGTGCAATGGATTTGTCTAAATTATTCTTATCAACATTTTGTTTTTTTATGAATTTTTTATTAGTTTTAACTTTATCTTTATCAACTAATGAAATACTTATGGTTTGATAGATAATAAATTGCCCATCCCTTTTTATGGATAAACGAAATGGTTCGATAATTAATATTGCTTTTTTTATCAATTCTGTAATAACATGATCCTTTTTAATCCGCATTACATCCAGATACATTTCTCCTCTTTGAATCGAGGCTATAGTAATTTGCTTTGCATTTGTCAATCTAAGTAAGAGACAATATACCTTAATATTATTGATCATTCTTTGACTAAAAAAATTATCCCATCTTAATTGAAAAAGGAAATATTTTTTTAGTAAAAAATCTAGTTCTCCTTCCTTGATCTTCTTAGATTCTTTTTTATTTCTACGTTTTTTAATGTCTGATCCCGCGCAATTATCTTCAACATCTTTTTTTTCGTTTTGTTTTCCTAGATCATATCCAATTGGATATTGTTGTTTGTTTTTTTCTTGGTTAGAATTTTCTAAATCAATATATTCTTTTTGATTAGATAATATGGGAAGGTTTTTTTTTTTTTTTATGTTGATGCTTTCATATTGACTAATCTTTTCATTTTTATGAAAATCTAAAAGAAGAAATTGGATTGGTATAATCCATGGTTTAATTTTATATGTTTCAAAAAGTAGCGCAAATTCTGGTAAGAACCCAGATTTTAGTTTTGCTATAGTGGGATTATGATATAACCTTTTTTGATTCATTCCCATCCAATCAAAAAAGTTTTTTTTTTTCTTGTATAAGTTGATTTCTTTATGAAATGAAATATCTTTCTTTTTCATTTTGTTTTTATACTTATTAGTTTGAGTCTTAGTATTTTTATTAATCTTGATACCAATATGCGCATTGGTCCAAGTCTCGATATCAATATTTTTTATAAGACAAAAATGGAGAATTTTACAATCAAAATATTTTCTATCCCAATTTATATTCGTATCAATAGAATATCTTTCCTCTAGATAATCACTAATAGTTGTACTTACCAATAGATAAAATGCGTCGGATTTCGATGTATTGAAATTATATAAATAAGGGATCTCCCGGTTCTCCTTTACTTGTACTGTTGATCCATAAAAATAGGAGTTTTTCTTATCCCCATAATTAATATATTCATAATTCATATATTTATGTGATAAAAGATCATATCTGTAGTGTTTTTTAACCAATATAGAATAATCTTCTTTTACATAATGACTTAATTGGTCTTTTTTGTTTTCATATGAATTAAATTTAATTGAGTCTTGATTTTGAATCATACGAAGTTGATTTACTCTATTTCGCCATTTTTTCGGGACTAATCGAGACCATTTGATCCGAGAAAAATTGTATTGATAAAAACCCTTTAACCAGTTTTTCCAGTCATTCATTCCAGACTTTTGAATTTTATTATGCCTTGATTTATAATCAAATAGTCCTCGTGTTATACAATAATCCTTTATTTTATCCCTAAGATAATAATGGGTTTCATGATCTTGAAATATATATTTCCAGTTATACTTATTAAGTAATTGGGTTTGTGATAATTTGTAAAATACATATGCTTGGGACAAGCAAGTATAACTATTTAAATTTTTATTACTAATATTAGTATTTGAAACCCACTTTTTTATAGTTGAAATGAAGTTCATTCTATTTGGATTTATTTCATCAATTTTTTCTTGATTTGTTTCATGGTTGTAAGTGTATTTATTTAAAAATTTTTTTTTTGATTTAAAAAAAAGTTGTATATTGATTCTGGGAATGTTTATGGTACATAGCAAGATATCCATGTATATTTTTTCAATGAAAAATTTTATAAAAAAATGTGATTTACGTATTAATCGTATATTGTTTCTTTTTAATATCTGCCAACTAGATTTCTGTGATTCTGATCCTTTTCTTTTATCATCATAGGTTAAAACTGTTTTTTTATTGTCTTTTGTGATTTGTTCTATTTGATTCTTGGTTGTGATTATCCTATCATAAAGATCTTTCATTTTTTTTTCTATGAGTGAATAATTTGTCCAATTCATAGATCGAATTGGTATGGTCCATTCATGGTTAATTTTCTTATTTATTTTTGAATCTTTTCCATTTTTATTTGGTTTATATACTTTCACCTTCTTCAATTCAAATGAAAAAATCAGATTTACTTTTTCTTTCATTATTCGCTTTATAACAAGAACTGTTTTGATGACCCATTCTTTTTTTTCTTTTGAAATTTGTAGAGACCATTTTACTCTTTCCTTTAAGACCCTTAGAACGAGAAAAAATTGTTTTTTTAGCTTTCTAATTTTTCTTTCGAATTCTTTAAAAATGGGTTCAAAAAAAGAAAGTTGTTTTTGGGGAGAACCAAAGGGAAGTTCCACTTCTACTCCCCATATTGTTAAAAAAGAAAAATTGTCTTTTTTTCCTTGTTTTTTCATTGAATCTATTCGTACCTTAGATCTTTGTCTTCGCCAAGGTTTCAGACGAAAAGGAAATAAAATCTTTATCTGAATTCCGTCTGTTAACCAATCTTTTGGAAATTCTGTTTCTGATAATTGAACACCATTATAGGTGCACTTAATGTGCATTTCTCGATTCCATTCCTTCAAATCCTCGTACCATTCAGGAAATTGGAATAATAACATACGGCCCATATTTTTAGCTATTATCAATGAAGGTAATACAATATATTTTCTAAGAAAAGATTGTGTTACTAACATCAAACCTCTTATAACTTGAGCAAATGGAATGCTATCCCAAGTTTCTGCTATTGTTATTCGGTCATTTTCCTCTTTTTTTTCCCGTTCTTTTGTCCTTTCTTTATCAAAATCAAAAGAAGAATCGGAAATTTGCGATTCTGATTCTTTACTGACTCCATTTCTAAAAATGAAATTTATAATTTCAGAAAGATCAAAAGAATCAAAAAAAAATGTTTTGTTTATTCGATCCAAAAAAAGCGGGGAATTAGCATTTGCTTGAAACATTTCCCAAGTAACCGTTTTGCGTCTTTGAGCACGCATGGATCCTTTTATTATATCCCGACGAAAATCTGATTGTTGCGAGTAACGTATCAAAGCCACTTCTTGTGTTTCATCATTATTACTAGTCTTATTAATACTAGTAACAGAATTAGTATTCTTATTGTTATCAGTAAAAATTAACACCCGTTTGGCTTTTCTTGAACGAATCTCATAATCTTCCGTCGATTCTTCCTCATCTTCTTCTTCCTCCAGCTCTTCCAAATCATCAATTAATTTGTATGACCATCGAGAAATTTTTTTGCTTATTTCTTTTATTCCAATAGATTTCTTTTTAATTATTGTTTGATTATTTGGGTCGGTTGTAATTACATCAAATAAAAACTTCAAGAATTTTGATTGACTTTCTGAATCAATTCTTTTAGACTTCGATGAGAATTTCTTATCAAAATCAAATGAATTCTTTTTATTTTCAAATTCTTGGGAATTATTAGGAATAGGAAGTAGACCATGAATCTTATTTATCCAAAATATTTTTATGGAATCTTTTCTAGAAGTCATTAAATCATTTATATTTGCGCGTGAATCAAACTTTTTTATTATTCCACGATATGGCCCA